ATACCTCGTGGATAGACTATACATAGGATCATAAGAATGAAAAATTATATCTGGCCAATTTGACTTGATTTCACCGACTCCCCCGTTACTGCTCGAGAGAGCAGTTATAGGTAGGGATGACAGGATTTGAACCTGTGACATTTTGTACCCAAAACAAACGCGCTACCAAGCTGCGCTACATCCCTCCAATTAGTCTCCAGTGTCATTGTAGAGAATTCCTATCTTGTTTTCCACATCGTTTTTTCGTCTATCGATTCTATATTATCGAATTTATCTGTCCATTTCGTCCTTTTGGTCTCATTTAACATATAATATGCATTAAGATTCATAAAAAATTTTTATCCATTTGAAAAATGGAACCGAATCTGTCGGAAAATTCAATGACTATTTTTGGGGAATACTCGAGACGAAAAGGACGTTTTTATCTTATCTTTTAAGAAAAATATGGAAATAGTTACGGGATCATTGTACATGTCAATTTGAATTCGAAATTCCGCGGACAATTCTAGTACAATTAAAAGTGGTCGTTAACTACCTATGCATCTGATCATATATGTATTATCATTATGTATTACAATAAAATGAAGGGGGTTTTCAATGCGAGATCTAAAAACATATCTTTCCGTGGCACCGGTACTAAGTGCGCTATGGTTCGCGTCTTTAGCAGGTCTATTGATAGAGATTAATCGTTTTTTCCCGGATGCGTTGACATTCCCCTTTTTTTCATTCTAGTTAGTGACGTGGAAAGGAATAAAGAAGATTAGAACTACAATGAAATATCGGTCACTAATCAAGTCTCCCCCTCTATTTTTCTTTTCTCTATTTTTTCTGATTTTTAGAATAAGGGAGGAAAGAGAAAGAAGAAAAGTGGATTCAACGGCTGTGGGATTCGGATTCCAATTTGAATATTAGAATAATAGAGGAATGGAAGTAGACTATAAAATATGGGTCTAGCGAAGAATTATACAAGATACTTAAACGAAATCGTGTACTGTGCTTTGAAATATCGTTTCGAAATCTTTGGATCTTATTTGAATATATTGATTGGAGCAAAATTTTTCATAATGTGAGTTCAAGTTAGCAACTTCTACTTTTTCTTTCTTCTTCATTTCGAATCGAAAGGAAAAGCGTTGAGTAAATAAAAAATCCAAAGGAGGTTCATGGCCAAGGGTAAGGATATCCGAATAACAGTTATTTTAGAATGTACTACTTGTGTTCGAAAGGTTGTTAATAAGGCATCAAAAGGCATTTCCAGATATATGACTCAAAAGAATCGGCACAATACGCCTAATCGATTGGAATTGAGAAAATTCTGTCCATATTGTTACAAGCATACGATTCATGGGGAGATAACGAAATAGCTCGAACCGAGCACTTGCACCCTCCCCAGGAGGAGGAAAAATGCTATGCTAATTATCGCTAAGATAATTTGAATAGAAAGAAAATCCTATTGTTTTTATGTATTCGAATTCATTTTCTAGATCCAACCGAAATAGGATTTTCGGTTTAAAGAAATAAATTAAACAAACCATGGATAAATCCAAGCGACCTTTGCTTAAATCCAAGCGACCTTTGCTTAAATCCAAGCGATCTTTGCTTAAATCCAAGCGATCTTTTCGTAGGCGTTTGCCCCCGATCCGATCAGGGGATCGAATTGATTATAGAAACACGAGGTTAATTGGTCGATTTATTAGTGAGCAAGGAAAAATATTATCTAGACGAGTAAATAAATTGACCTTGAAACAACAACGATTAATGACTCTTGCTATAAAACAAGCTCGTATTTTATCTTCGTTACCTTTTATTGCTAATGAGAAACAAGGTCAAAGAAACAAGTCGACCGCGCGAGTCCGAAAGAAATATAAGTCAAACAGAAAGAAATATAAGTCGACTGTGAGAGACAAAAAAATAGGCTTACTCTTTCGTCACTTGAATGAAAATTCACACCCGAACTCAAACGCAGATTGATGCTTTGTGCAAAAATCCGACAATCCGGACCGGTTTTGCTTCTCGTTTCGTAAGACAAAAACAAATAAAAAATCGGATTCAGAAGTCAAACTCCAAATTGTTGAGTTGAGTCCTATTTATTTCGTTTTTGATTCATTTTGACTCTACTTTCCCGGAGGTCATTCTCCGGGGAACTCCGTTTAAATTACTCCGGCAGATTCCTTCCAATTTACTTTTTTTATGATTGCATTGGAAATTAGATAAAGACAGGTTTTATTTGCTATAGCTATTTGCGCAAGTATTTTACGATTAAGAAGCAACTGTCTCTTGTATAGATCATGGATGAATTTACTATAGTTAGAATATAGCCACCCATTACGAATTTCTGAATTGATTCGAGTGATCCACAAACGACGAAAATTTCTTTTTTGCCCATTCCCATCCCGATGAGACGAAGCCAAAGCTCTTATGTCTTGTTGAGTCTTTAAAAGACCTCCCCGAAAGCTTGATATAAATGAACGTGCTTTTCTTCTACGTCTCCGAGCTATATATCCCCGTCTAGTTTTGGTCATTAAATATGCATAAATCAAACTTTGTCGAATAACTAATTGATTTCCGTTCTTGCAGTTATTCTTTTTCCTACTCCTAGTCTATTAATAACCCAATGAGCTTTTCCAATGTATAAACTCAAAATTCCAATGGCTTTGGCTACGATAACCTTCCCGACCACGATTTTTTATTTTTTCGAGACCTTTGTTTTACCTCACAATTTGAAATTGGATTCTACTAGGTATTAAAAAGATAAAAAGATAATAAGAAATATAAATTCTAAAGCAATAGTGGATTCCATCGTTTCTATGGTTACTTCTTAAACGGTGAGGTCTTCTCTATACACCGGAGCCTTTAACTTCATTTAATTAATGCTGTTGGGAACTTGTATAGTTCACATTCTTTAGCTCTACCCATGACTTATCCAGTAACTAGGTCTTCACAACGAGATCTACCTATACAGTAACGGTATTTAATTATGAAGGTTAGCTGGATAGCTGACCTTGTTAGTCCGTTCTTGCAAGAGGGTGGCCTAATCTTTTAAATTGAAACCAAGAGTTCCTCCGCTTAATGGATAAGCATTTGCTACCAATGGAGAATTCTTAAATTGAGGTGATTGAATTTACACCAAGGGAAACCATAAATTTCCTACACAATGAAAGGCATATGATCCATTTTCGTTTTTTAGCTAGTAAATAGAGTTCATTTTTTCGTTCCAGCCTATTCACCGGTACTGACCTTTGATACTAGAAACTTGTTCGCTTTACTTTGTTCTAGCTCATGATCTGAACGGGTCGCACATACAACCTAGTACACGTTCCTCGACGTTGAGGGCATCTCTTAAGAGCGGGCGATTTTGTAACATTTCTGATTGGCTGTCTTGTCTTTCTAATAAGTTGGTTAATAGTTGGCATATTGAATCATAGATATAGATATAATTGGGTGGTTTAGATCCATCCTAACCGGATTATTTCGAGTCAACTCGGTCGGTAGCGGTAATCGAAAATTAGGGATTTGCGCGAAATACAGGCTAGTATCATTTACGCTTTCGATGCCATTGAAGCCTGTCACCTATAGAATCAACAATTCCATAAGCTTTGGCTTCTTCTGCTGACAGAAAAGCATCTCTTTCCATGTCTTCGAAGACCAGCCAGAAAGGTTTGTGCGATATTTGTACAAAAAAGTTTGTGATATCTTCACGTAGTTTTAGCACCAAATCTGTGTCCGCGATTACCTCTTCCATGTAGCCTTGAATAAAAGTACTAGTAGGTTGGTGGATCATTACCCTGATGATATAACAAAATCAAAAGTTTTTCTATTGCACATGATGAAGGGAAGATAAAAGAAAGAGAAAAGAATAGCACGAAAAAAGATAGAATTGCACAACCGTACAGGCATCTTTCTATGCATTGCATACGGCTCTAGAATAAAATTGATCCTTACGTCTCCCCTAACGAAAGAGAAAAATAGGATTGATTAGACCGCTCGGAAAATGATCAAATTACCATCCTTCCTTTCGTGGGAGTTAAAAACTACTATGATGGCTCCGTTGCTTTCTATATTTCTTTTTTGTCTAGGATTAAGCAATCCCAAAGTTGCTTTTTATTTGATTAAATAACCTAAGGAAAAATAATTTTTTCACTCGTTCATAACATAAATATTATTAAGAGATCCGCCGTGCGAAAAAAAGTTTGTGACGCTGAACTGCACTGCCGATAGATAAGAACACATCGTAAATATCTTTTATCTCATACTACTCTCTCGATAAAAAATCTAATGCTTAAAAAAAACTTTTGTATATCGAATTCAAAGTGCCATGCTATTATTACTTTTTATTCATATTTCATATGGAGATTCATTTTTCCTATGGCGAAGGCATAGTCGTCTTTTTTCTTTCAAATAAAACCTCATTGGCGCCAAGCGTTAGGGAATGCTATACGTTTAGTTTGTGAGCCTCCGGCCAGGATAAAAGCTGCCATTGAAGCGGCTACTCCCAGACAGAGTGTATGTACATCTGGTAGCACAAAATTTATCGCATTATGAACAGATAGTCCATACATTACTCCTCCACCTGTAGAGTTTATAAATAAAAATTGCTCTCGGGTACAATCGTCGATATTCAGAAATATCATAAGACCAACAATGTGATTTGCCGTCTCGGGACTAAGGTCTTTGAATAAAAAAAGTGCTCTTTCTCGATAAAGTCGGTCGATTAGATTAAAATTGTATTTCGTAGGAACCGTACAGGCGCCGTTTGGCGCATACGGTTCAAAAAATTTGCAAACAAATCAATGTGTATATTCCAACTCCCTTTCAGATTTCAGAGCATGCTCTTTACTGACTCCTAAGTTTTCTTCGATTTTTCAATAAAGATGAGTTTTGATTCCTTTCCTTAGAAAAAAAAGAATTCATTAACCGGATCGAATTCACTTTTCATTGATGTATTCTTTCATCGCGATCCAATCCAAATCACGATGTCCTTTTCTTGTTCCAAACTGGGCCTCTTTTATCTTACTCTTTTTAGGTTTATACTCTACTCCGGGTAAAGATCTGCCCGCCTTCGATTTGCACATATAGGACAAATACTCCCCTTACCACTTCTTTTTTCTCAATCCGTACAGTCCGGCAAATATTTGAGGTCTTTATCCATATTACTCGGTTGATTAAGAGAACAGTTTAAAATCACTTTTATTTCCAAAGAAGATTTCTTTAGAATAGAGGAATCCCTTTATAAGGAGTAATGGTAGATATATTACCCATTGGTTTTTTTAAACGAAGTCTGGATATTTCAATTTCTTAGTCCAACCGAGCCAGCCATAAATTATTTGAATTGATAATAGTAATTTGAATCCCCTTAAAAAAAGGATCTAATTGCACTTCACGCTCCAAATTTTTGATGATTCAATTCATCTTTTTTGGGCGAAATAGAGGATCTCTTGATCGGGAAGAGAAGGGGGAAAGCCCATATGACCCAATAGATCTGCCAAGTCGCACTATAAGTCAACCCAAGTTACTTCCTCGTCTTCGTCGTCTTCGTCTTCAGAAATATCATAAGGTAATTTTGGAACACCAACGGGCATTAAATGAAAGAAAAAATCAAAAAAATACTAGACTTTAGATGTGAAAACGTAAGAAGGGTTTTATTGTTTTTATAATATTGTTCTTTATCAAAAATGCATAAAGAAAGGCAGAATGAATAAGATCAATTCTTATAACTAGCCCCCTGTAATCATGAACAAGGATGGTCACATTCGTTTATAGAAAAGGCATCAAGCGGCCCATTGCGTATTGGTACTTATCGAGTATAGAATAAATCGGCTTCTCTTTTTTCCTACGAACGGAATTGTTCCATTATTGCTAATAGAATCAAACAAATTATGAACCCTTGCTCTGAACTAATCGCCCTCTCCTCGGGGGGCGTAACATGAGTATAGTCGTGTCCAATGCAATAAAGTTGCGTAGTGTCTTTTTTCTTTGATAAAGGAGTATTTTCATGGGTTTGCCTTGGTATCGTGTTCATACTATAGTATTGAATGATCCCGGCCGGTTGCTTGCTGTTCATATAATGCATACAGCTCTGGTTGCTGGGTGGGCCGGTTCGATGGCTCTGTATGAATTAGCAGTTTTTGATCCTTCTGACCCCGTTCTGGATCCAATGTGGAGACAGGGTATGTTTGTCATACCCTTCATGACGCGTTTAGGAATAATCAATTCATGGGGTGGCTGGGGTATCACAGGAGGGACTATAACATCTCCGGGTATTTGGAGTTACGAAGGTGTTGCCGGAGCGCATATTGTGTTTTCGGGCTTGTGCTTTTTAGCAGCTATCTGGCATTGGGTGTATTGGGATCTAGAAATATTTACTGATGAACGTACAGGAAAACCTTCGTTGGATTTGCCCAAGATCTTTGGAATTCATTTATTTCTCGCGGGAGTGGCTTGCTTTGGTTTTGGTGCATTTCATGTAACAGGCTTGTATGGTCCGGGAATATGGGTGTCCGATCCTTATGGACTAACTGGAAAAGTACAACCGGTAAATCCAGCGTGGGGCGTGGAAGGTTTCGATCCTTTTGTTCCGGGAGGAATAGCCTCTCATCATATTGCGGCTGGGACATTGGGCATATTAGCAGGCCTATTCCATCTTAGCGTTCGACCACCCCAACGTCTATACAAGGGATTGCGCATGGGTAATATTGAAACTGTCCTTTCCAGTAGTATCGCTGCTGTCTTTTTTGCAGCTTTTGTTGTTGCCGGAACTATGTGGTATGGTTCAGCAACTACCCCGATCGAATTGTTTGGACCGACTCGTTATCAATGGGATCAGGGGTACTTCCAACAAGAGATATATCGACGAATTAGTGCGGGGTTAGCCGAAAATAAAAGTTTATCAGAAGCTTGGTCTAAAATTCCTGAAAAATTAGCCTTTTATGATTACATCGGCAATAATCCGGCAAAAGGGGGATTATTCCGGGCGGGTTCAATGGATAACGGGGATGGAATAGCGGTTGGATGGTTAGGACATCCTATCTTTAGAGATAAAGAAGGTCGTGAACTTTTTGTACGTCGTATGCCCACTTTTTTTGAAACATTTCCGGTCGTTTTGGTAGATGGAGCCGGGATTGTTCGAGCGGATGTTCCTTTTCGAAGAGCCGAATCGAAGTATAGTGTCGAACAAGTCGGTGTAACTCTTGAGTTCTACGGTGGCGAACTCAATGGAGTCAGTTATAATGACCCTGGGACTGTGAAAAAATATGCTAGACGCGCTCAATTGGGTGAAATTTTTGAATTAGATCGTGCTACTTTGAAATCCGACGGTGTTTTTCGTAGCAGTCCAAGGGGTTGGTTTACTTTTGGACATGCTTCATTTGCTTTGCTCTTCTTCTTCGGACACATTTGGCATGGTGCTAGAACCCTGTTCAGAGATGTTTTTGCTGGGATTGACCCAGATTTGGATGCTCAAGTAGAATTTGGAGCCTTCCAAAAACTTGGAGATCCAACTACAAG